AATTCTATATCTCTGAATATGGATATAAGAAAAGAAAAGATTTTTTCTATTGTAATCGGATTCTTTCTTTTTTTTTTTTCGTTCCTAGTCTTCTTTCTACGAAAAAGCGAAGGGGGCTTTAAAAGAAAGTAAAGGATTATTTCGTTCCTGATAGCTATTTCTTTAATTAGTGGATAGGAGTATACTCTGGATCGGAATCATGGGGAGTACTGCCTGATCATTTCTACTAATTTAAAGCCCCAATTAGTATTCCTTTCTATGTAGAAATGTCCCTTGGATAACTTACATAATTACATAATATAATCTCTATTACTAATCCTTTATGTACCTTGGTGTTCCTAGCCATCCACTTATTTTTGCTCAACCCCCCCGTTATGGTACTACATATATATTAATACATAGAAAAGGTAGTGAAAACTCCATACAGGTGGTCTTTTGAACCCGCTTCAAGTCGTGATTGATGCCTAATCAATCAATCTTGGGATAAAGAGTTTCTACTGCTTATGTTTATTTCCGCTTAACTCTTGTACATAGGAAATGAGACTCAATTCTTTTACTGCGAATTTGTAAGCGGTTTTATTTCACTCACATAACTATCTGATTTAGTTTATCAACCCAAATGATGAATAAAAAATGAGGATATTTATCCAATTCATTCAACCGCCTTCCTAGAAAAAGAAAGAAAGGGGGTGGGGGAGGGTTTATGTCTCAACGAATCGCACGTAGAGATATTGATAACACACATAGAGTTAATGGTATTTCATAACTAATTGATTGAGCAGCAGCTCGTAGACCACCTAAAAAGGAATATTTGTTATTTGATCCATATCCTGACATAAGAAGTCCAATCGGAGCAATACTTGAAATAGCAATCCATAAAAAAACACCGATATTGAGATCGGATAGAACAAGGTTAGAGCCAAAAGGAATTATTAAATAACTTAGTAGAATTGATATGACTGCTATGGACGGTCCGATACTAAATAAACGAGAATCTCCTCTAGATGGAAGAAGATTCTCTTTGAAAAGTAGTTTTGTACCATCTGCTAGAGCTTGAAGAATTCCCAAAGGACCGGCATATTCAGGTCCAATACGTTGTTGTAGCCCTGCGGATATTTCTCTTTCTAACCACACAATTGCTAGTACACCTATTGTGATTCCCAATACAGGAGTAAAAATAGGTACAAGCATCCATATCATCCCATAAACCTCTTTTAAGTATTCCAATCTGGAAAAAGAATTGATATCTTGTGCTTCTGGTGTGTCAATTATCATTTCACCGATCAACTTCTCCCATAATTATATCTATGCTACCCAGTATCGTCATAATGTCAGCCAATTTCATTCTTTTAACTAACTGAGGAAGAATTTGCAAATTGATAAAACCCGGCGGTCGAATTTTCCATCTCCAAGGAAAAACATTCTGATCTCCTATCAGAAAAATTCCCAACTCTCCTTTTGGGGCTTCGACTCTCACATAAAGTTCTTGTTTCGACAATTCAAAAGCGGGAGAAGGCTTTTTACTAATAAATCGATAGTCAAAATCATTTAATTCAGGATTCTTCGCCCTATCAAAGTATCGGATTTCTAAATTCTCATACGGGCCTCCCGGAATTCCTTCCAGAGCCTGTTGAATAATTTTTATAGATTCCACCATTTCACCAATTCGTACTAAATAACGAGATAATGAATCTCCCTCTTTTTGCCATTGCACTTCCCAGTCAAATTCATCATAACACTCATAACGATCGACTTTACGAAGATCCCATTGTATTCCGGAAGCTCGTAGCATTGGTCCTGATAACCCCCAATTTATTGCTTCTTCTACACCAATAATGCCTACCCCCTCAACTCGTTCTAAAAAAATCGGATTACGCGTAATAAGTTTTTGATATTCAGAAACCCCTGTTAAAAAATAATCGCAGAAATCCAAACATTTATCTATCCATCCATACGGTAGATCAGCGGCTACTCCTCCGATACGAAAATAATTATGCATCATTCTCATACCGGTGGCAGCTTCGAATAGATCATAAACTAATTCTCTTTCTCTGAAAATATAGAAGAAAGGAGTCTGTGCACCAATATCTGCCATAAAAGGGCCGAGCCATAATAAATGAGAAGCTATACGACTCAACTCCAACATAATCACTCTAATATAGCTGGCTCTTTTAGGTACTTGAATATTTCCCAATTGCTCTGGTGCATTTACGGTTATTGCTTCTGTGAACATAGTAGCTAAATAATCCCACCGTGTTACATAAGGCAAATATTGTATAATTGTTCGGTTTTCCGCAATTTTTTCCATCCCTCTGTGCAAATAACCTAGTATTGGTTCACAGTCAATAACATCTTCACCATCTAAAGTAACGACGAGTCGAAGAACACCGTGCATTGATGGGTGATGAGGACCCATATTGACTATCATTAGGTCTTCTCTTGTAACTGGTACATTCATAGGTTTTCCCCTGATTCATTCTTCCATGAATTGCTGAAAACGAAAAGACGTTCATCAAAATTCAAGATCTACTAAATCAAACAATTCAAAAGGACTCTTCAAATTAGCGAATTTTTGTCTCCCGAATACCCAACCGACCAATTAATTCTTTATAACGTACTCTATTTTTCTTTGCCAAATAAGCCAGCAAGCGTTGACGTTTTCCCAGAGTTTTGTGTAGACCTCTCTGAGATAAATAGTCTTTTCTGTGCAATTCCAAATGTGAAGTAAGTCTTCGGATCTTATTGGTGAAGCTGAATACTTGAAATTCAACGGATCCACTATTTGTTTCTTTTTGAGAAAGAACTGAGATGAATAAGTTTTTTACCATAAAAGGAACTCTTCTCTCCCCCCCCTTTTTTCTTTTTTTTTTATTTTAATTTTACCCATCAGTAATAATAATAGAATTCTATTCTAATGCCCGTCATTTTAATCTGGTATACGCAAGAATCTTCATTTTGTTATGGATACCCAGTTTATCCAAAGTTTATCCAATAAAATTAATCAATATCAATAAAAAATCTCATTTTCAATTGGATTCATTCGTTTTAGGGATAGAGATAGGTACATTTTTCTATTCCCAAATCACAAAAGAGATTAAAATAAGAGCATTCCTTTGCGTCATTTCTAAATCTAATTGATGTGTGTATTTGTTTACTTCCATATACTAGATTTTCATATACTAGATCTAGTAAGAATATCTATATCTATATATATATATAGATATAGATATATAAATGTGACATCAACGAATTTTCAATCGCGGATACATATGGAGCCTTAGCATACCGAAACAACTACCATTATTGGTATCAAACCAATATCGATTCATACAAGCTAAATCTTCTAATCGAAAATTGGGCCAGAGAAAGAACTTTAATTTTTTGAATTTAATTAAGTGATTTTTATCTCGATCAAGGTGTTTGTTTTCATCCAAAAATGTTTTACAGCCGTTCCCATTGCAAAATACTGGATTTCTAGCCACACCACCCCTATTCCTCAAATTGAAACAAATTAGAATTCTAAATTTTCTACGATGTCTAGGCGATAAAATATTTTCAGGAACAAACAAATCATAATGATTTTTGTCTTTATTTCCAATCATCTTTTGACATCTTGGACTGAATTTATCAAAATTCTTATTATCCGCATATCTTTCTTCTCGGTATCGTTGATTAGTTTGGTACTTACTTTTATCAACCAACGAAATACCTATGGTTTTATACATAATAAATTGCCCATCATTTTTTACAGACACGCGAATTGGGTCGATAAAAAATATACCTTTTCTGGGCAAGTCTCTAAGAGGGAATTTTTTAGCCGCCGCTAGTACATTCGTACGAATTTCTTTCCTTCGAATAGAAGATATCCCAATATCTCTTCGACTTTTCAGTCTAATCAGGAAACAATATGTTTTTATAATATTAATAACTTTTTCATCCTCAGTTGCAGAAAGAGGATCAGGCCATCTCAATTGAAAAAGCGCATATCTTTTTAGGAAATCGGCGATCTCCGAGTAATCCTCGAATTCGTTTTGTTTTAGAGTCTTGTATATGCTTTCTGAGTCTAATCCTGCATCTGCATTATCTTCTTCAATATCGTTTTCGTAGTTTGAGAAGAATGATTCAAGATTGTCTTGGTTGTGTACATCTGATCCAAGATTTGATCCAACTACCTGTTCTGTGGATTCTTTGAATGATATAGAAAGATTCTCGTTTTGCGTTCTATTGCTATTTCGACTTTTACTATAATTTTTATTTCCATTTACATCTAAAAGAAGTAATTTGATTCGTATAACCCACGGTTTCATTTTATATGTATTATAAAGTGGCACAAGTTCTCGAAAGAACCAAGGGTCCAGATTCCAGCTGGAACGATTTAGTATTTCTTCATTCATCCCCATCCAATCAAAAAGGCCTTTTTGGAATGGGTTCATTTCTTGATTTTTTGTGATAAAAAAAAGACCTTTGTTATTCTTATGAGTCTTTCTAAAGAAAAACTGAGTCTTATCAACCTTTCTAAAGAAAAAAGGGCGCATTTTCAAATAAAAATATTTTCTATCTGTATGTGTGTTTTTTTTTTTAGATTCTCTATAGATAATATCATCTTGGTCTAGGTAATTATTGATAGGGATGCCTCCCAGTATATCAAAAAATTTGCGTTTATGTGTATGTGTTTTGTAATTATAAGAAATATCTTGGTTATTATTCACTTGTAATGGTGATCCATAAATATATGAGTCATTCTTATCTTCATAATTAATACATTTATATGATAAAAGGTCATATCTATAGTTTTTTTCAAACTTAGAGTTTGCATTCGTTGATGAGTGTACTTCATAAGTATTTTGTTTGTTGTAATGAATTAATTGATCTTTTTGAGCTAAATTCCATTTGTTTAAATCTTTATTTTGATTTTGAGTCCCACAATGTTGATTTATTCTATTTCGCCACTTTTGTGGTACCAATGTAGACCATATACTCGGGGATAAATATTCACATTGATAATGACCTCTTAACCAGTTTTTCCATTGATTCATTCCAGAATTGCGAAGTTTCTTATGTCTTAATTCAAAATTAAATATTTCCTGCGCTCCAAAAAAATTTTTGCGTTCGTTTTTAAGAAAAAGAGACGTTCCGTTATAATGAAGGATAGGTCTTAATTTATACAAGTTAAAAACTTGGGTTTGTGATAATTTGTAAAATACATAGGCTTGTGACAAGGAAGATAAGTCACAAAAAATCCGTGAACTCTTATTACAAATATTAGTATTACAAACTGACCTTTTTATAATTGAACTAAAGTCAATTTTCTTTTGATTTGTTTTACCAATTCTTTTTTGATTTCTTTCATTAATGTATTTAATTTTTTTTGTTGATTCAATAAAAAATTGTGCATTGGTTTTCAGAATATTACTAAAACATAGAAGAATATCCATGTAGACTCTTTCCATGAAAAATTTTATAAAGTAATGTGATTTGCGAATTACTCCAGAATTCCTTCTTTTTAATATTTGCCAAATACTTTTTTGTGATTCTAATCTTTTAAGATTAGAATTATCTTTGTTAGGGCTAATATTTCTCTCTGGAATTAGAAATAGGGTTTTCTTCTCTTTGTTTATTTTTTCTATTCTTTTTCTGATTGTGCTTGTTCTATCAGTCAGATCTTTTATTTTTGTTTCTGTCAGTGAATAATTTGTCCAATTCATAGATCGCATTTGAATAGAGGGTTTGTGAACCATATGATTAAAGATTTTCGAATCTTTTTGTTTTTGCCTTTCACTAGATTCATATACCTCTACTTCTGTCAACCCAAATAATAGAGTTGGATTGATTTTGAAGAGTTCTTTCATTATTGTTTTATTATTTAGAAATAGAATATTTTTTATAATCCATTTTTTTGTTTCGTTTGAGTTTGGTGCTTCTTTTAAAACTGTTAGAATTAGAAAACATTTGTTTTTAAATTTGATAATTTTTTTTTTTAGTTCTTTAAAAACGGGTTTAAAAAAGGAAGGTTGTTTTCGAGCAAAACCGAAAGGTCTATCAGTCTCGCTTCCCCAAACTGTTAAAAAACTAAAATTGCTTGCACGATATCTTTTTCTTTTTTGAGGTTTGTGCCAAGGTTTCAGACGGAAAGGAAATAGGATCTTTATTTGAATACCGTCTATTAACCAGTCTGTCGGAAATTCTCCTTCTGCTAATTGAATACCACCGTAGGTGCATTTATAATAAATTTCTCGTTTCCAATCCTTAAAATCCTCGGACCACTCAGCAGATTGAAATAATAATATACGAACGGTGTTTTTAACTATTATCAATAAGGGTATTATAATATATTTTCGTAAAATTGATTGGGTTACTAACAAGGAACCTCTTACAAATTGAGAAAATACGACGGTATCCCATATTTCGATCGTTTTTTTTCGTGCTTCTTCCCTTCTTATGGCCCTACGGCTTTTGGACTCTTTATAATTCATAATTTTGAATTCTTTGTTTTTGTCCTTCCAATTTTCAAAAATGCGTTTTATCAATCCAGAAATATCAAAATACAAAAAGATGGGTTTGTATCTTCTGTCCAAAAAAATAGGGGACTGTACATCCCCTTGCCAGATATCCCGAACAGCTATTTTACGTCTTTGAGGGCCCATGGCGCCTGCCACTAACTCTCTACGGAAATCCGGTTGTTGTATATACTCGAGCAAATAGATTAGGGTTGGGCGATCAGGATCAGAAAAATCAACATAATCCTTATTTTCCTTCAAGGCACGCTCATGCTGTTCATTATCATCAAAAAGTATTACATATCGGAATTTTTTTACATGTATTTCGTCGTACACCCTGAAAAATTCCGGAAACTCTTCGAAGTCGCCATTATTTATTAATTTGTATGGACGTAGAGGGATTTTTTTACTAATTTCTTCTATTCCAATAGATTTTTTTATAATTGTTTGATCCTCGGGGTACGTTATGACTCTATCGAAAAAAAAATTTATAAATTTTTCTGCTTTTCCTTGTTTTGGAAAAAAGGAAAGTCTTTTCAAATTAAAATTTGCTGATCGTTTTCTTGAAAATTTTTTGATTAAGTAAAAAAAATAACGAATTTCGTTTAATAATGATTTTAATAATGATTTTCTATCAGTATCAAATGTATGTTCAAATTCTTGATAATCAATAGCAAAAAGGGTACTGTAAATCTTATTTATGCAAAACTTATCTTTTTCTTGGGAATTTTCTATTGAAATTTCATTTTTTATTGTTCCACGATATAGTCCGCTCACGAAAGGATCATATATTTTAGGCAAGCATTCTTTTTTAATTGCATCATTACACAATCTAGTTCTTTTTTCCAATACATTCAGAGTAAGTGATCCGTTGCCTAGAGCCTCAATTCTAGTTATAAACTCCCTACGTAGTGTTTTTTCTTTTTTTTCATTTCTATAAATCCAATAATCGTATAGTTCCTCATAGGGGAGTCTTTCTGTTGTGGAAAAAGGCATCTTTCTT